ATGTTGGTCTAACAGAAACAATTAGGGGTTTTAAACTGATCCTTTCCGGGGAATTAGATGGTCTTCCGGAACAGGCCTTTTATTTGGTAGGTAATATCGATGAAGCTACCGCGAAGGCTATGAACTTAGATGAGGAGAGCAAATTGAAGAAATGACCTTAAATCTATGTGTACTCACCCCTAATCGAATTGTTTGGGATTCGGAAGTGAAAGAAATCATTTTATCGACTAATAGCGGACAAATTGGTGTATTACCAAATCACGCACCTATTGCCACAGCTGTAGATATAGGAATCTTGAGAATACGTCTTAACGACCAATGGTTAACAATAGCTCTGATGGGCGGTTTCGCTAGAATAGGCAATAATGAAATAACCATTTTAGTAAATGATGCAGAGAGGGGCAGTGACATTGATCCGCAAGAAGCTCAACAAACTCTTGAAATAGCTGAAGCTAATTTAAGTAGCGCTGAAGGCAAGAGACAAACAATTGAGGCAAATTTAGCTCTCCGACGAGCTAGGACGCGAGTCGAGGCTATCAATACAATTTTATAACTAGCTGTTGGTGCGTCCGAATAGAATAATAATAAAGAAAGAAAAAGAAATTTAGCTTATACCTTATACAATACACCATATTAGGTTAGGATTTTAGCGATTGAATCCAATCAAGTGTAATCAGATTTTGGTGCAACAAAAAATAAAAAAAAAAATAAGAAGAAATAAGAAGAAGTAGTAGGGTATTTAAAAGATACAAAATCAATCAAAAAAGAAGGTGGGTAGAAATACTTATTAGATACCGCAGCCAATGGTATCTAATAAGTTCTACCTACTATTGGATTTGAACCAATGACTCCTGCCGTATGAAAGCAATACTCTAACCGCTGGGTTAAGTAGGTCATTTATTATCATAAAAAAAAAAGGAACCCGTCACATTGATAGATTATAGATGGAATCTTATTTCTAAGCAATACCCTTGACAGGAAATAGATCAGAGAGCTATCATGTCAGATTATGCAATACTCACCTTGACAAGAATTTATATAATTTTATATAATTATATAATGATAAAATATTTATCACAAACACAAGGGCCATAGCTCAGTTGGTAGAGCACCTCGTTTACACGCGCGCCAATGTTTTTTCAGAGGAGTCCATCATATAATCAACAGAATTTTTCTTAGTAAAAAGTCGACGTCTTACTCCCATGTATTCGAAGGAACAAGAGAACAATAGCCTGACAAATAGTTGGTTGGTCCAATTGAGGTTCCAATTTAGGCGCCAAGAAATAGAACCCATTATTGATTTGATAATTGATAAGGTGAATATCCAGTCCATTCAATGCTAGGCATAATGAGTATAAGTACCTCAAAAAAATCTCTTTTTGTCCTATGAACTTGAAGGTGTATGAAGTTTCATATTTGATGCTTTGGGCAGAGCGATAGAGACTCCATTTAACTTAGGTTGATATAGGCCGAAGGCAGACCCACGTCAAGATAACTCTTTTTTGAAACACTTTGGTATTGCTACTGAATAAAAATAAAGAGTCAGAGCACGCGGAGCCATCTCGTTATCTTTCTGTTAAGAAAAAGGATGGCAGACTCGCTGATATTTATATCAGTTGATGAAAGAGCCCAATGCAAAAAAAAAAATGCACGTTGGGTCTTTGAAACAGTTCGAATCATTTCGATAATAATAAGTTTGATCTGTTTTACCGAGAAGGTCTACGGTTCGAGTCCGTATAGCCCTAATTTTTTTTTATTTAATTATTAATTATTTTTATTTAATTAAAATTTAATTAAAATTATATTAATTTAATGTTAATGTAAATTTCCAATTAATTGTAAATTACCAATTAATTTAATCTTTTTTTTTACTTTTACATATACATAGTTACATAGTAGAGTTTTTTATTTCTTCATTATTATTTGTTGTTTGTCGCTGGACGGTTGGTTGTTCCATTGAAATAGAATCATTCCCACATTCTCGCTCACGGGAATCGTTCGGAACATGAAACTCAAATAAATTTCAATGGAACCAATCGACTGATATTTTCCAAATTTAGGATAAGCAAACCCATTCTTTTTCATTTTCATTAATTTTCCTGAGTGAATTACATAGCTAAAAAAATGTCCCTTTTCCTATCCATGATCAAATAGTTAGTATACCTTTCTTTGGTATACCTAAAGAAATAGTTATTTTTTAAGGTAAGATCATGACATGAGCCCGGATAATATACTCAAACTCAATTGCTCATGATTCAAAAGGCAATAAAATTTTGGATCCGTTTGCACTTAGACGAGTTAGGAACCCCGAACTTATTCACTTCACTTTTTGCGAAAGAGCAACCCAACGCATTGAATACAATAAGTCTCGTACTGGGAGATATAATAAAAATATAATAAAAAATAAATGCCCTCTGTTGTTATTCTGTTGTTATATTTGTTATATATATTAATATTATATTATTAATTATTATATTATATATATATATATTTATTATAT